ATTGAATTATTTCAAAAGTCTGTTTTAAATTGTCAAGTTGAAAATATTTTATTACCAAGATTTGATTATGGGTTAGTAAATGGTAAAAATTCGTAATTGGAAGGGCTGTTCCTAAGGAACCCAATGATTTCAATTTCCTAACTGAAACTATAGGGGGGTCTCTTTTAAGTGCTTCTTTTATTCCATTGTGATATTTTACACTGTTAAATGGCCCCAGTCGAGAACAATTGGATGATGACAAAATTCTCAAAGATTGATATTCGTTATTTCTATTCAACAAGGTACGAATAGTTACTTGATTTTGGATAAGGGGTTGTTGAATCCATGCCTTGGAATAAAACGGATTGATATAGGTGCGACTTGATCCAGTATTATAGATCAACCATGAACCTGATGAATCGTTCCTTTTTCCGGTATACGAAAGGGGGGAGTTGACTAAGTCGATTCTTATAAAATCTCGAATCAGATCATTCGTCTTTACTTGAACAAAGGAAACATGGGCCTCCCCGATGGAAGAACCTTTTTTAGCGTGGTTGCAATTCAATACTAAACAAGTTCGAACTAATTGACTACTTGTGTCAGGAATTCCAAAAAAGGCTTTGCCATTTCCATAAAGAATATAATTGATAACTCGAAGTTTCATGTTATCCCTTTCCTGCAACGGATCCTGAGGGAAAAGTGTTGATAAATTTATACCATCTGCTATTTCATATGTTTCTACAAGTCGAACCAAAACAAAATACTTTGTTTTGGTCGGTGTGATCCCTTGGACATAAATCCAATTTTTCCATTTCTTTTTTGATTCCTTCGAATTTGTTTTTCCCGCTCCTGGTGGTATTAAGATGCTGCTGTGTCGGACTATCCGATCTGTCTCTCCAGGAAAATAAATATCTCCAGAAAGGATTTGAAGTTCAATCCGTTTTTTTTTTCTCTCCACTCGGACCAATCCGCCTACTCGGCTTCTTATATTTAAAGTGATTAGTGTATCTCCTCCAATGATACTATTATTCCGCACCATTATGGAAGAAGATCCAGGCAAAATATGTACTTCCTCTGGAATGAAAAAAAAGCGATCTACTTGCATTTGGTATCTTGGCTTAAACTCTTTTGCCCCTCGATAATCAACCAAATCCTCTTTTTTGACGATTGACTGCACCTCCAGAGTCCCATATTTAGTAATTCCTGAGCTGTTTCTTCTGTATTGAGGATCATCGAAATAAGCAAGAATACTATTTCTGCGGAAAATACCATTTATGGGTATTTCAACCGAGATATCGGAATCCGAATAGAGCATTGTTTCTTTCTTTCGTTCTTGAATCGACTGGAATGGCATGATGAATCTATTGTTTCGCCTCTTTGACAATAAATTAGAATTCTCATAGAGAATAGCAGGATATAGTATATTGCAACGCCCAGTATATATGATTTGATTTAATTCTGAATAAACAGGAAGATTGCCTTCTTTTTTACCAGAAATATCCGAACGAAAGAGTTTCTCTTTCACTTGCTCATTAGTCACTGAGGGGTTAGAACTATATCTTCGTTCGACAGAAAGCGAATGAATGTTCAGTTGATCTTGATCTTTGTGAAGCGAAAAAGGGACTACACTGGATCTGCACGACCCTCCTGCTAATATCCATAAATGGCTTGTTTTTGGTAAGAGATGAACATTACCATATGTAAATTCAGATGCATGGTACACATTGGTACTCCAGTGTATTTCTCCCTCTGAATCAGAATAAATATGTTTTCGAACCTTCTCTTTAAAATTGAAAGTGTATGTTCCTGCGCGAATCTCAGCAATAACTTGTTCGGATTCTACGTATTGATCATTTTGGACTAAAAGAAAACTTTTAGGTGGAATATTCACATTATGTAGAATGTCTTCACTCTCAATAGTTATATACAAGTCTATATAACACAGAAAAGCAGGATGTCCGTGACGTGTACGTGTGGGATGAACCAAATCCTCATTTAATTTAATTTTTCCATTAGAGGGGGCTCGTACATGTTCTGCAGTACCCCCAGTGAATACTCCGCCAGTATGAAAAGTTCTTAATGTTAGTTGAGTACCTGGTTCTCCAATAGATTGACCCGCAATAATACCTACAGCTTCCCCCAATTCGACCAGGTCGCCATGAGTAGGGCTCCGCCCATAACAGAATCGACAGATCCAAAATATACTCCTACAAGTAAAGGGAGTTCGAATAGATATTGGGTGTATTCGAAAGGTTAAGAATCGATTGACAAGTCCAATACCAATATCTTTATTTCGAATGGCGATGCATCGCGGGCCCATATATATATCGTCTGCTAGTACACGCCCAATCAATGTTTGAATAAAGGCTTTTTCCGACATTATCCCATTTAGAGGACTCACTGAAAAACCTTGGGTGGTGCCACAATCTGTTCTACGCACAACAATGTGTTGAACTACTTCAACAAGTCTGCGCGTCAGATATCCAGCATCTGATGTTCGTACAGCAGTATCCACAACCCC